TGCACCAGGTGCCGTAGCGAATCGAGTAGCTCTTGAAGCATGTGTACAAGCTCGGAATGAGGGGCGTGATCTTGCTCGTGAAGGTAATGAAATTATTCGTGAGGCTGCTAAATGGAGTCCTGAATTAGCTGCTGCTTGTGAAGTATGGAAGGAGATCAAATTTGAATTTCCAGCAATGGATACTTTGTAATCCAGTAATTACTGCCCGTTCTATTAATTGCAATTAAACTCGGCTCAATCCTTTTTGTAAAAGATTGGGCCGAATACAAAGATATAGCATTATAGATATTGTATATCTATATTTATATTAGATTGATTTTATTATTCTTTTTTTTTTGAAATATTGACAAGAGTGTATCAAACAAATATAATCCGATCGTGAATAAATCGATCGATTTATTCACGTTACATAGGTTTTTTTACTTCACCAAATGGGGAGTTCGTTGGATTTTTTGTAATACAAATAACAACAAGTTCTTTTTTGATTCGAAGTTCAAAGATAAATAAAAAATAAAAAGAATAATATTCTAAAATAATGTATTGCATAGTAAACAAAGAGATAGTCCTCATTTTTAATTTTTTTTCTATTTTTATGTATTGTGATTGGATATATACAGCCTTTTATTTTAAATTTTCAAAATTGGATTAGGGTTGCTAACTCAATGGTAGAGTACTCGGCTTTTAAGCGCGACTCCATTTTTTACACATTTCTATGAAGCAGTTGGTTCGTCTATACCACCGGTAGAGTTTGTAAGACCACGACTGATCCAGAAAGGAATGAATGGAAAAAGCAGCATGTCGTATAAATGGCTAATTCGAAAAACATTTCATTCTTATTGGATACTGCGCATGTTTTTTGTTTTAATTGTCGGCTCGGAACAAAAAAAATTAGTTGGGTTGAATTAATAAAGGGATAGAGCCCGGGGGCTCCAATTATATGTAAACAAAAAGTAACGAGCTTTCATTTTGAATTTAAATGATTACCCCATCTAATTGTATGTTAAAAATAAATTAGTGCTTGATGTGAGAAAAGCTTTTCCCACGAATGGATTATCGATTTTTGTTATGAGTCCTAACTATTAGCTATTTTCCATTATGTTATGGGACAGCGATAAATGTGTAGAAAAAAGAGTATATTGATGTATATTCATAAAGTAAAGATATTTTTTTTTCCAAAATCAAAAGAGCGATTGGGCTGAGAAAAAAAAAATAAAGGATTTATAACTAGCTTGTTATCCTAGAACTAGTATATGAAAAAAGCGAGGAGAGAGTCCATTGATGGGGGTTGACTTGTTTTTTAGGTATCTATTCATATTCGGTTTTTATTTGAATTCAAATCTATTAGATAGTGATAATAGAATACCCTGTTTTGACCTTATCGCACTATGTATCATTTGATAATCCAACGAATCCCAGATCTTTCTTTTGTTTGATCAAATAAAATTTCAAAAATGGAGGAATATCCAGTATATTTAGAACTAGATAGATCCCGCCAACAGGATTTCCTATATCCACTTATTTTTCGGGAATATATTTATGGACTCGCTTATGGTCATGATTTAAATAGATTCGTTTTTGCGGAAAATGTGGGTTATGACAATAAATCTAGTTTACTAATTGTAAAACGTTTCATTACTCGAATGTATCAACAGAATCCTTTTCTTTTTTCTGCTAATGATTCTAACAAAAATCAATTTTTGGGATATAACAAAAATTTAGACTCTCAAATAATATCCAAGGGATTTACCGTCGTCGTGGAAATTCCATTTTCCCTACAATTAAGCTCTTCTTTAGATGAGGCAGAAATCGTAAAATCTTATAAGAATTTGCGATCAATTCATTCCATTTTTCCTTTTTTCGAGGATAAATTTACATATTTAAACTATGTGTCAGATATACGAATACCTTATCCTATCCATCTGGAAATCTTGGTTCAAACCCTTCGATACTGGGTGAAAGATGCCCCCTTTTTTCATTTATTAAGGTTGTTTCTTTATGAGTATTGTAATTGGAGTAATAGTCTTATTACTCAACAAAAATCGATTTATACTTTTTCAAAAAGTAATCCAAGATTTTTCTTGTTCCTATATAATTTTTATGTAGGGGAATATGAATATATCTTCTTTTTTCTACGTAACAAATCATCTCATTTACGATTCAAATCTTTTAGCGTTCTTTTTGAGCGAATCTATTTCTATGAAAAAATAGAACATCTTGTAGACGTCTTTTCTAAGGATTTTTCGTCTACCTTATCGTTCTTCAAAGATCCTCTCATTCATTATGTTAGATATCAAGGAAAGTCCATTCTGTCTTCAAAGAATGAACCTCTTTTGATGAATAAATGGAAATACTATTTTATTTATTTATGGCAATGTCATTTTGATGTTTGGTCTCAACCGGGAATGATCCATATAAACCAATTATCCAAGTATTCCTTTCACTTTTTAGGCTATTTTTCAAATGTTCGTCTAAATCTTTCCGCGTTAAGGAGTCAAACGCT